GCCTCGCTCACGGGTATCTGAGCAATTCTTCCTGTTGCTTTTACAAAACTTCCCTCTTGTATCATCAACCCATCGCCCATTAATACAATCCCAACATTTTTGGATTCCAAATTCAGAGCAATACCTCTCGTCCCTTCTGCAAATTCGACTAATTCACCTGACATTATTTCACCAAGACCGTTAGGAATAGAGGGTAGCGGCATATCGTACTAGATCCGTAACCTATAGAAAAATAAAGAAAGGACTGGTACATAACTTGTATGTAGGTTGGCGAGGCTACCTTCTGATCCTTCAATGAAAGATTCTATCCTCTGATTCGGATAAGCAGTGTAGAAGATCTAGGAGCAAGCTGCCTTTCTCACTGGAAAAGGGGCATACTAGATAGAGTCTGGGGCCGGAGCTGAACCACCATGTGCTGCACGCGGCTTAGGAAGTACTAGGGTCGGCAAAGGAAGGAGACTGGACTGGATTAGTGGAGAAAGTATTTGGCTTAACCCCAACCTAGGAAGTAGCATTCTGCCAGGAACCTTCGAGGGAGGATAGGGATGCCAAGGACTACGAACGAAGTGGGATCATTCTCACTGCCAACTTTCCTTCATTCATTCATTCTTATCTCTATAAGGGATAGCCTCAACACTGTAGTATGTCACTACACTTGATGGCCAAGCAACGAAGTACGATCCGTGGGGAATAGCAAAGCAAGGATTAGTTGGTTCGCCGAACCCGTCACTAGGAATGGTTATCCAAACCAGGGAGGAGGCTGGGTTAAAGGAACGGCTCAGAGCACATAGTTGGTTGAACTGTATTGTCTGTCTGGTCTGGCTAAGGTAAGCTGTCCCCGATAGTTTGCTTGAATAGGCAAGGTAGCTGATCGAGTCGGTGACGTTCTTGATCTTTTTTCTTGCCCCTCGCCTCTGTAAGGAGTGATTTGTTTGGACAAAGCTTCCATCCAACTGAACTACACGAGTCACTCTCCCGAGCCTCCTCTTTATTCAGAAATGAAACCAAGCCATCTGATCTAATCTAACCTTAGGAAGTCGGTATGGATTTACTATAACTAACCAAAGCGAGTGAGTGGGATCTCATTTGTAGCCTAGCCTGGGAGAAGCAGGGCAGCGCGTCGTGTTCTGAATCCTTCACCGCCACTGAGAACATGCCGTATCAGGTAATCGCTGCTGTCATGAGTTGACACTGCAAGTATGGTTTAACTAGTTGGAGGATAAATTTAGGGAAACACTATTAAACAACAGGAAAAATTGCTGTGCATCTTTGGAACAGAAAATTAAGAACAACTGGCGCCACATTTCACAGAATTGATATGGTTTGGCTACTCAATTTCATCATAATTTTAAGATACATTGAACCAGACCTTAACAACTACCAGCCGTTGCTTGAAACGATACATTTTTTCATCAGATTTACTCTTCAGGACAGCAAGAGGATAAAATTACTCTTATATTTATTTGATCTAGAAGAAAATACTGTAGGTTCAACTAGCAACCTATCATTTACCTAAAGATTAAGCCCTGAAGTTTTCATAGAATGAATCAGAGCAGAATAGTTCAACTAGTAACCAAGAAATGTTAGGATAGCATTGGACTTTAGGACCAATGTTGTGCATCTTCAGAACTGAAACTTGAGATAACACTGGTTCTGCATTTTTTAAATATGCTTCATCTGAATTTGGGAGACACTGATTTAGTATCTTTCTATATTTGACTATCCCCAGCAAATGCTTGAAGATCGATACAATTCAAATTTCGTAAAATTGACTCTTATTTATTCGATTAGTATAAAATTGTTAACTTCAACTATCAAACTATCATGTACTGAAAGGTTAAGCACTGACGTTTCTTAGAATGAGTGAGATCAGAAAACCAGAAATCATTGGCTACTGGGTCATCTCTAAAATTTGAAGCTGAACGTTTAGCCGTGATGTACTGTTTATACCTCACAGACTCACTGTGCCATACATCTCTGCAGGGTCAAATCGAGCTGGTTCCTCTGGGACCATACAAGTACCACCTCAGGATCTTCTGCAAGAAGGCCGGCGTCTTCACCAAGGTGCTGGAAGCACTCTGCAGCTACAACGCGCAGGTCACCAGCCTGAACACGATAACATACTATGGCTACGCCGAGAGCGTCTTCACCATTGAGGTAAACTGTTTGCAAAAGACTTGCCTGCACGCTTTTACTGATCTGCTAGATTTGCCACCGAGAGTTTTCTTACTGTTAAAATCTGTTCTTGTCCCCTATATATATGTGTAGGTGAAAGGTGAGCAGGATGTTGTGATGGTGGAGCTAAGGAGCCTCTTATCCAACATTGTGGAGGTCCCAAGCAACTGAGATTCCGATTCCGATAGCAATTGCTCATAGAGCTCACATGTTTCAGTGCAGAAACCTGACTCTCGAGGAAGAACTCTAGTGGTAAAGTGTCTGTGTAGGCAGTGTAACAAGAATGTCAAATTGGTAAAACTGACGGATAAAGACTGGGTTTTGTGTTGAACACATAGCACGATGGGCCTTGTGAGTTCCCTGAAAGGAATGAACTTGTGATTGTGAACAAATTTACGATTCCTCTTCATCGTCATCTATCTTTGTGGCCGCTTCCGTTAAACCTGAATCCTGTTTGCGATGTTAGTACTGTGATATCTACTGACCCATGTACGCAGCAAGGGTCGATCGGATGCTGTGCTGATTTCAGCTCCCATATAAAAGCAAGGCAGTCATGAAAAACAGTCATGCTTTGTTAAAATGATTTTAAGTTCAGACCAATCTGTTATTCAAAGATCTACTTTTACAGATCATACTTCACCTGAATTTTGCGATGACTAAAATATTGCAAAAACGATTTACTTATACCCGTCGCCTTCCATGGCAAACCAAGAACATGTTGAGCACAAAAAGGTCACGGAATCAGCAACCCTGAGATTTAGGAAGAATCAGCCACCGCACCTCTGCTGCTGTTGATTGCCGAGAACACCGAGACCCGTCTTCGTGCAGATCTCACGCCGGTGCCCGATGCGTTCTTTATTAAAGCCCTGCTATACGTGGAAGGATAGGTGGAAGGCACATACTTCTCTTTCCTTGAGCATTGATCTTAAGATGATGACATAATTCAGGGCAAAAACTACTGCGGGGGTGAAGATACGTCTAGTCGAGTTCTTCCTCGACGCGCCGGCTGCCCTGCCGCTACGTCTATCGCTCGACGCTGATGCTGATGTTGCCGTCGACGTTGCTGGGGACCTGGGGCATTTCCACGTTCTTCTTGTCGTCCTTCTCACCCTCCTTCGTCTTGGGGGTCGACTCGTAGTAGCAGGCGTAGAGGATCAGCTGTGCCAGGCCGAACAAGGCGCCAAGGCCGTTGGGGATCCGCGTTTGCATCATCAAGGGAAGAACCAAGGTCAACTCAACTAAGTTTTGTTCCAACATGAGGAGATGCAATTCATTCACGCTGACCGTGACGTATAGGTCGAAGCGGATGAGCGCGTAGGCCGTCCAGCAGCTGCCGTTGAGGAAGGAGACCAGCGACTGGAAGAAGGGGATGTACTCAACGCTCTTGGTCTTGATCACTGTGCCCTGCAAAATCGCTAACAGATCCACCCGTGGCTAGATCATGCAACACGTTTTAAAAAAGGTGATGGGAACTCCTGACCAGTTAACAATTAATTATAACCAGTAAGCGCTAACACACATGACCTGGAGAAGAAGACGACTAATCCTCTCTCCCATGTTTAAGAAGGAAATCCCAATCTAATCAAAACAGTGAAACACCTGATCACATAGAAGATAGAACCAATCCAATCAGGCGGGAAAACTAACTGGTGAACTTGCTGCCGTAAAGAGTCAAAGTCAAATCCATTAGCGCCCAGAGGCAGAGCAATCTGCAGGAACCCCGTGCTTTTTCTTCGTTCCAGTGAGTAACTACTAACGTGTAGAACCAAAGAAGCCGTTGGTCGAGCTACTTCTCGTTCCTTTCAGCCAGCACTTTGTATACCGAGGAGTCACTTCAGTATCTCACTTTGACTCGTCCAGACATCACATATGTAAACAGGTTTGCAAATTTATGCATGTATCTAAAGATGTTGACTTTCAGGCTCAAACGAATTCTGAGATATCTAAAAGGGGCTATTGCTTATGGTGTTCGTTTTCCGCCTTGCTCATCTCCGAGTTTGGTGTGTTATGTTGATGCTTACCGGGCATCAAGCTGCTGGAAAAAATATAAATATATAAAATACTAAGTGAGCCGTCAGCCTGCAGCTAAGCTAGTCTGCGAGCCGATCTCCTCAATGTAGTTTAGTTCCTGTATAAGCAAGTACTTCGAGCTTTGTTGAAACATTTCTATACATCGTCGATGGATATGCTAAAATGACTGTTGGTGTTACTATTAGCTCATTGTGTGGATACTATTCGTATTCGTATACGCTTGGTGAAGCAATTCCTCTAACAGATGGTAGCGGTAAGTCTCAATTACCTAACGAAACGCTTTCATCGTTTCAATACTTGCTACCATAAATATTGTTTGCTAAAGAAAATGCAAGAGGTCGAGTGGAAGGTAAAGTGCTATAAGGTAAGGGTAAGCCCAGCTACCTATGAGTTGATAATGTGTAAGAGGCTTACTAGGTTATTATAATGCCCATAGGAATAAGTCAGACTGGTTGGCTTTGAAAGGAGCAAGACCTTATTTCCTTATTGTTCACGGCGAATTGTGAAAAGAACATATATGACTATATTATTACACCATGTCGACTTCTTCCTTTCTTTTATGACAGGCGAGTAATAAGTGTACGTGCCTTTCCCTTTCCATATCCTAAATCAGGTTTTATTTGATCCTGTGAGTGACGTTACGAGCAGAAGCCTCAGTTGACAAGTTGAATCCGGTACCGAAACAAGGATGACATTATTGAATATATTCTGCTTTCCTGTGCTTTGCCTTTCCCGTTTTCCGTACCTTTCGTAGTAGTTACTCGCCACTAGAAACAGGATTCATGAATTCAAACTAAAAGCAAAGGTATCGCTAATTCCATTTCAGTGGAAATATAGGGATGAAAGTTTATCTCCTACTGATTTCGATTGCACATCTAATGAAAATATATGCACATGAATGTGAAAAAGCAAGGCTATCCCCTTTGCCGTTACCGAGGATCTATCTTTGTCCCTTGATTCGAAACCGAGGAAAGCGTGCGCTCGACCTCCTGGAAGGAATGCAATTATTCGCTTCGTAGTCCTCGTATGAATTCGCTATCGCTCCGAATCGTGGGAGCCGTTGAGTTCGGAGATACCGTTGTAGGAAAACAAACAAGAAGGGATGCCGTTCCTAGGGTAGCATTATCAAAAGATTTAGCTAGTGCTACGCTCGTCATTTCCTTAGGGGATAGGGCTAGCGAATTGCTTGAATCCCATTGCGTATTGGTGCAGGGCGTATAAACCAATATTTCATTATCAAAAGCGCTAGGGTTCGATGCATTAGCTTCTTTGCCTTAGCTTTGAATTGCATTAGCCGTTGGAAGTACCGTTCCTGTCTTCGAATGGAAGTCATGCATCGGCACTAACTGATGGCTAAGCAGGCCGAGCTCTTCTCTCATACCGGGTCGAAGAAGATGAGCGCGTAAAAGGAATGTAGGCCTCGCTTCGTAGTACTCGTAAAGGAGCTCGCTTCGCTATCATGCCGATTACGAGCAGCCGTTCGCAGCAATGGATTTGGATCTATATATGAGAAATATCATGTGGAGGGACTATTGCTTTTTCCTCCAATCCGATCTGGTAATAGAATTCGCATATCCCAACGGTTCGGTTCCTTTCCTTGTTTAGTTTTAACCAGTTCCCCTTTGCTTTTTCCTATCGCCTGCCTTGTTGTTTTTCCTGTTCAACCACCCCAACTTGTGACGTATAACGATGCTGGTATCAGGTCAGCATTGACCGTTCGAGTTGATGAGCCGAACCCAGACCCATGCCAACTGGACACCCGCAACGTATGTCCACCCGCCCTTTCCTTTGAGAATCCTATTCCTATCGATTTAGCTGCATAGGCAATACGACGTTACTACGAATAAATGACGAGCGAACCCTCGAAAACCGAATCGGGATTATCCACTTGAACAGATGGGAAACACAAAGCAAGGTATAAGGGATGTATCGATCATTGTTTATAAATGTATCGATTAGCTCAGTTGATAAGGATCATGATGAAATTGCAAGTACGGATGGATTGAGACCCGATCTGTTCCGATCCTTTGGCATGGGAAATCCTTCCTTTTACTCTCTCTTTTGAATGAGTCGTGGTGCGCTCATCAAGAAGGGGAAAGATGGGAAATGCTTGTCAAGCTCGGTTCTTTAAAGAATAGCATCCTCGTCTTCCTAGTGAAAAGCGCATTGGGATTCTCTAGTTGTGGTGGTATAGTGCTGCTTCTAGTGATTTGGAGGCCCGTGGGCATGCCTGCTACGCTGATTAAGCGGGTAGGCATCTGGATAACTTACAAGATAAGTTTATGCGTGCCACCTATCATTTGATACTGCCTGAGAAAGTCTTTGGATCAAGTATGTTTAGAAAAAGGAATATGCACAGGAAATCAAGCAAGAGGATGCGCTAACGCGCAACGGCTTTCGCGCTAGTTGCTCAATCCGTTGCTTGTTTGGAGAGAGTACCATTATGGTGTAATGTAGAGTGTGTAAGCAATCATAGGCGACTCTCGAGAGAGCTGTCTGCTTCACACGGCCATGCTCCATTGCTTACTCCTAGAGCGGTATCTTTTGAAAAAGAACTAAACTGCTGAATTCAATCATGTCAATGCAATTGCGAGTTTTATCCCTCGTAGAATTCCCGTACCCCAGGCTTGTACTGATTCGCACCATACTGTAACCCCCGGTACCTGTGTGAGAGTATCATCCACAACGAAAGAGCCGAGGCTGTTTGGAAGGATCTCAATGAGCGCTTCTCCCATGGAAAGATCACAAAGATCTATAAATAAAGCCGGGCAACTTCAACAAGAGCAATTCTCGATTAGCTCTTCTTTCACAAAACGCAAATCCTTTTGGTATGAACTTATCCTTCGTACTCTCTTCTGTCCGTTTTCACTCCTTTTAGCTGCTGGAGCTGTTTAGCTTCCTTCCATGCGCTTGGCATAGGCTACGTCAAAACGGAGATACCTGGGATCATCAGGAGAGGAACCTATACTTTTGACATTTCTTCGTTGGAAGGAACAGGGCAAAAGCGAATATGGGTGTCTCCGCTTTTCAACAACTCATAGAAAGTCTAGTTTTCGTTATTCATTTGAAAAGTACTTTTTGTGAATATCATATTTAGTACTCTTTCTTTATAAAGAAACGATTGGTTCGGAGCTGGGCATATTCACTTAATAGAAAGAGAAAGAGCATAGATAAACGTTTCTAACAAAAGAAAGAGATACCTGGACAAAGAGACATGCTTTGCCCTCCCGGATGGATGAATCGGTGAACTGAGAGATGATCGAAGCACAGTGGTTGGTGTGGTTCGTCAGAAAGAAATACGTTGCTTCTTTCCTACTTTTAGGTCCTCGTAGAGATGAGCTTAATTCAAATATGAGGGCAGATGGCATTGACGGGAAAGATCAACGTTCTGAGACTTCGTTGAGCGGGACTTCAATAGGCGGGGTTTCCTAATCGAACAATCAAAGGATTCCCTCTACCAATGCCACGTTGTATGAGCCATCACCCTAAAAAAGTAGGAGTCAGGAACCGGAGCCACAGAAGCAACATTAGAAAATAGGGTATCCTAAGCAGCTAGAGGAATCACATCAGGACCAGGTGACACAACGGAAGTAAAATACATTGAAATAAAGAAAGTTCAACAACTAGTAGTAGCAAGAAGAAAAGGTGGATCCCTTCGTACAAGAGCGAAACTTATGATATAAAGCAAAGAACACTTACTTAATAGGAACTTCCCAAGAGCACTACTCCTTTTCCAGAAAAATAAATAAAACGAGTGATCGGAATCTTCGAAAAATAGAACTCGAAAGAACGATCGAGGATGTAAATGCACATATGAGATTTCACTCTTTACGATAATATGTGTGTGAAGAAAAAAAAGTTTAAGGATAAAGCGGAACAGACGCTTCTCTCAAGATTTTTCTATTTTACTGAGCTTTGAAAGGCTTGATCGATCCAACCTTGGCTCCGCTCTTCTTTCTCCAGCTTTGGTTTCTTTCTCAGCCACCGTCGGTGTCGTTTTATTCGGGAAGGAGCTTTCGTTCACGAAGTCAACACCTTTCAGATTGTTTCCATAGTCTACTTGGCTGAAGGTCTGGATAAATAGAAATCGCGGGTAAGTTCTAGATTATAGCCCCTAAAATCTTCGGGTTGGCACGCATCCATGACGGAATGGGCCCGTCACAGTCCGAGTCGCAATCGGAATCACAAGAGGAAAGGGGCTCTGGCTATGTCTGATGACTTTATTTTTGAGTAGTTGCTGAATTTTATGTTCCATTTCATCTTTCTGCTTGTGAGGCACACGATAAGGACGGATGTTGGGTGGGGTTGCTCCCTCTTGCAATGGAATGGCATGGTCAATATCACGGTGAGGAGGGAGTGTAGTGGGCTCCTGAAAGACTTCAGAGTATTGTTGCAGTAAGGCTGAAATAGCCGGAGGAAGAGTGTGGTGCCTGCAGAGATAAGCTGTTGAGATGCAGAATGAAACCAGAAATGCCTTTGTTGAGAAGCTTGTTCATTATCCTTTTCAGTTGTTCAGTGTACGCGTCCTGAGATGTGCAATCCTTTAATGAGAGGAGAGTATCATCTTCTAAGGTAATGATAAATTCTCTGGTCTTCAAATTGAGGGCAAATGGGCTATGTTTATAGAGCCAATCACAACCCAAGATGACATCGTATTCTTTCAAGTCCAGGACTCTAAGGGTGTTGTTGAAGGCATGTTTCTGAATAGAGAATGCAGTGTCTGCTATGATTGCCCCAGATGTAAGTTGGCCTCCCCCAGCCACAGCTATTTTAGCCGAATTTTTCTTTTGGATATGGCAAGTGGTTTTAACTGCGAAAGACAAATCAATGAATGTACTTGAACTGCCGGTATCAATAAGGGCAATGCCTGTTTGTCCACCAACAGTGACCTTGACTGAAAATGTGCCAGCAGTGACCAGCCCTGAAACTGCATGAGCCGAAATATGCATGAGATACTCATTTGGAGGGGAGTCCTGATCCTGTGGGATTTCATTTCTTCTTCTTCTTGTACTGCAATCTCTTCTGTGGCATCATTTGGTGTGTAAGTTTCCTGCATGACATTGATAGTAGGGATTAACTTGCATTTGTGACCGGGGACCCATTTCTCACCACATCTCCAGCATTCACCAGCTTTTCTAGCTCTCTGTTGTTGCACTTGGGGAGCCGCAGGTTGTTCTTTAGTTTTGTCTGGTGTGGTGGTAGCAGGTTCTGCACAAAAGGTCTGTATGGAGCAGCAGTGATTTGTCTCTGATATGAAGAAAACTGTTTCTTAGGTGGGGCACTGCGTTCCATGTCTTTGGCCTGCCAGTACGCATCAGTCAGGGACTCTGGATGGAGAGGCCTGAGTTGGTGTTTGATGTCATGACGAAGGCCGTTGACAAAGCATTTTACAAACCACTCTTCGGTTAGCTCTGGTGTATCTTGTTTCAACATAGTCATGAAATCTTCAAACTTATCAATATAAGCATTGACTGTCATGTTGTCTTGTTTCAGTGCATTGAAAGTTTCAGCAACTTCATAGGGACTGTATGCAGAGAAACGATGAGTAATCATGCGACAGAAATCTGACCAAGAGGAATCTTGCCCAGTGGTCTAATATGAATAAGAAATGGCAGCTATAACAGATATTTTTCTCAATCGCTCAGCTTGAAGGTAGGTCCTTGTCACTAGAACGAAATGCAAGGGTTGGTGGATCGGTGATTTCTGATAATACAAGCAAGGACACACCTCTGGCTGTATCTTGTGAGCCAGCCCTTACCGAAGGCATGATGGAGTGAAAGATCGGGACTCTTGGCTATCAAAAGAGCGAGCCGAAGTAAATTCGACAAGAAAGCTATCCGATGTATATTCGTTGGATATGATAATGAGCGAAAATGGTGGAAGCTCCAGCAGGGGCCGCCGTTCCGGACCCAACAGAGGCAGGGGTAATTCTTTTCAGTCTAATGAGGCTGGGACAAGCTTTGCTTTTGTACTGGTTGAAACTGAGGATTAGCTTTGGGTAAGCTACTTTTCTGTTGTCTTGTCGTCAGTGGTCCTCTCATAGGAGTTTATGGAAAAGAGATGTGAATTCATAGGAGTAGATTTCTTTGCATGGCATTAGTCAACATAGGGATGGTGCTTGGTACAGTCGTTCTACTCTATCTAATAGTAAATAAAGAGGAAATGTCTATGCTTAGGAACTAGGGTAGGAAAGCTTTTCTCTTATGGGAATGAAGGCAAGAGAAATTCAAGTATAAGCAAGGTCGAAGCTCTTGTGAGTGAGAAATAGGTAGCAGGTAGGAAGCCTGGGAGTTTATTTCGTTGCGTATAGTGCTGGTCATGGAAATAGAGAATAATTATCATTCTGATTGAAGACCCTACTTTTCATTTTCTTTGCACGATGTTGTGCCTGTGTACCGGTCTGTCCTCCCTACTCTACTTTTTGTTATTTCTCTTTATAGACGTTGGGTCGGAATTTCGCTCTCTGTAAGGAAGGGCTGCAAACAATAGGTTTGGTTTCTGTAGGCAGAGCGCTATCCATTTGCTTATTATTGAAGCAGCCAGGCAGCATCTTATGCACGGGCTCTGCTATCCCCTTATAGCCGGGTTTGCCATCTAAAAATGGAGACTCTGATCAAGAGAAAGCACCCCACCATATCTAGCTAGCAGGGGGAGGAGGGACCCCCCTTTTCAATGTGGAGACGCGGAAAGGGAAAGGATTGAGTAGGCCGGAAGCCCATTTTCAAATAGGTTGCCTTCAGTAATCCGAGTACGCAAGTAGGGTCTCAGTGATTATGCTAGAAGGGCCAAGTGGAGATGCTAGTGTTTAATCTCCTCCTATGCAGAGTTTTCATATAGCATCTGCGGAGTCTTCCTTCCATGGTCGATCAGGCGTAATCTCCATAACCTACTGTTGTCACGTCTGAGAGGTAGAAGCTATCTATCCAATCCAATCCTTCTCCAAAATGCACCATGACCGATCCAATTACTATAGAGCCAGCAACATCCCCTAAAGCCAATGCCACTCTCATCCTTTTTCCAATTCAGATTGTACTGGTAGCATGTTGAAGCTGTGGAATGGTGTTTGTTGGTGAGTAAAGAGCCCATTCTAGAGATGAAGCACCACAATCTAGATTCCAGTTTTTCACTTCGTTCGTTACTTTCCAGCTTCAGGAGCAAGCCTATAGTAGGTAGTAGGAAGGCGAGTGATGGGTAATCTCGGTCGGCAAAGAAAGCTACTAGGGATTGACCTAAAGCTACGACGTTGGAGAAGTTCATAGGTTCACACGTCGAAAGAAGAACGTCGGATTGAGACGAGAAAGCAAGTGCAAGGCATTCAATAAGGTAAGGTAGGGTTGGCAGAGAAGAAGGATAGAGAAGAAATAGAAAGAATCGAATACAAAACAACTCCGTTGATTGAATGTCAAAGCCTTCGGCCCTTCTTCTTTCTCAACTTTAAAGCTCTTGCTTAAACCGATTGGGAGTCCTCCATCTCTCTTAAAGTTTGAAGTAATCATTGATTTTTCATTCCAATTCATGTCCTGAAGCTTTGCAAGGATCGAATGTTTTCCTTTTCTGATTGAGCAATCTCCAATCACCTTAACCAAAGTAGGATAGGCCAGTGGGCAGACCAGCTATAGAGAATTGTTTCAAAAAGAAAAGAAGAGAAATAGTAGATTTGTCCTCGAAAGCCTGTCTTCTCGGACATCCTGTAATCAAATTGGATCAGGCAAAAAAATAGTATAGTAGATAATGAAAGAAGAGTCAGCCCTTGGGGCACGAGGTGGGTCCCCTGTATGCAGGTCGCTACTTAACTTGACAAGCAGTGTGGAAAGTGTTGCTGTGTCAAATCGAGATTGTGTGGGTGTTTAGGTTTCTTATTCAACCATGTGGTTTTCCAGTTTCATTGAAGCTACTTTCAACTAAGGAGAGGAATCAAATCAACGAGAAATACTATACTTGAAATTTCGAGTTGCGAAGGAAAAGCGCGAAACAAACTCTCAACTCTACCTTCATGGTGGACTGGATCAACGAATGGGTGAAGGAGCTCCCCCACTATGTGGGGTTCCTCGTCCTGATTCTATTAGCATCCGGGTTTATCTACGCGTGTTTGCTTCTTTGGAAGTACACATCGTTCCTCAGACTCGTACTCGCGGTGAACTACGCGAACTCTCAAAAAGTTAGCGGAGTTGCCGTGTATCATGAATTTTCTTTTTCATGGGTGCGCGGGGTGCATTTGAGGGTAGTGTCCGTCATAGACATCGAGGGCAGACGCAAAATTGACTCACTCCCCCAAAAGGGGGAGGAAGAGGGAA